GAACCCTGAATTGTTCTATGACTCATATTCCAGAGTATATCTTTTAACGTAAGGGGTCAAACAAAAAAAAAAAGAAAATTCCCTATTTTTTCCTGCCCCTAAATTAAATATTAATTAAATAATGGTAGACTGGAAATGAAAGTCCCTCTCTCGCATTCGTTCTCTATTGCATTGGCGGAAAAACAAAACAATATCTGATTCCTTGAAATCAAGGAAAGATATTGAAAAATCAATTTTCGAAATCAACTTTTATATGTAGCGGAAAAGAATAGCGATTTATTCCTATGAAGCATCCAGTAACAAGAAGATTAAATCGGAAATATCGACAAATTCTTGCCTTGCGTGGTCTAAGGAAATAAAAAAAATCAATCCGCTTGTACAATTTAATCTATATCGAATTAATCTATATCGAATTTAAATATCAGAATAGCTGATATAGTCATTATTCAATGGGTCAGGTCCACTTACTTTTTCTTGATTTATAATTTTATGGTGGGTTTGATAAGAACAATGGAGAAGTAAGAATACTTTGGTTTGGTTATTAATAATAGGGATTGGATATCTAGAATATTCTAGAATATTTCTATTATATCCCAGGACCAAAAATGTGAATAATGAGACATGAAGAGGACTACTATGTCACTACAGGGTAGACTACTCCTAATAAGTGCAATTAGTTATTATGATAATGAATAAATGTTCAACTTTCTAACTATAACTCATAATAATCAAAACTCATTATAAAGGTGGTTACCTTTTTCCTTTTTTAGAAAAAAAAAAATATCTCTGTTTTCCGCTGAAAAACGAAGACTAAATCTTGAGTTTAGTGGAAAAGCCCTTTATCGGATTTGAACCGATGACTTACGCCTTACCATGGCGTTACTCTACCGCTGAGTTAAAAGGGCCCGTTTTATTCAATTCATGAATTTGCCATTATGAGTCTAATGCATATATGTCTGCATATATGTATATATATGCACTATATGTACATATATACATATATACATATATGCATAGGGGTTCATACAAGAACCATCAAATAAAAAAAAAATTCTATGAAATCATAACATAAAAGTAGGAAAGACTTTTCGGATCTAGTCATACCATTAGATTCTATTGACAATTCCAAAAAACTGTTCATACTATTATCATACTATGATGATGATTATCAAAGTATGATGACGGTCGGGTGGATATGCCCCTATCGTCTAGTGGTTCAGGACATCTCTCTTTCAAGGAGGCAGCGGGGATTCGACTTCCCCTGGGGGTAGAGAGGAAGTTGATCGTAGATTATCAATAAATCTAGAATTAATTCTTCCTGGGTCGATGCCCGAGCGGTTAATGGGGACGGACTGTAAATTCGTTGACGATATGTCTACGCTGGTTCAAATCCAGCTCGGCCCAATAATTCGTTGCTCCATGAATATGAAATAACCAATTTGTTCTCCAGAAACAGAAATGCCTGATCCGTAGAAATGAAGAGAAAGAGTCAATTTTTTCTCTATCCATGTTTTTCTCATTCGTTCTGATTTTTCTAACTATCTAGATTCATGATACTTAATCTTAATTAAGTATCATAAAAATAGTTCTTTTTTCTCATTGAAAAATTGATTATCCATTTTTTTGGCAATAAAATAACCACTCGTTACTAGTAATCCGTGTCGCTCTCACTATATTCCATATCTATGTGGATATTCAGTATATCATTCGTGTTTCTGTTACAACACAACGAATAGAATGTTCTCATCAAACTAGTAAGAATATGTATGCCATACACCTTGCTGGGATTGTAGTTCAATCGGTCAGAGCACCGCCCTGTCAAGGCGGAAGCTGCGGGTTCGAGCCCCGTCAGTCCCGAACTAGGATCCGATGAATTGATAAATTCATCTCTCCATTTTCTGTGAAAGGGGGGACAGGTAGCAAGATCTAATCCCCAGCGGGGGATCCTTATTTTTTTTGTTTTTCGTGTCGCATTTATCATCAGACAAGTACGGGAATTTCAATTTCTTTCACTAATACCGATTGATAAGGGGAGACATATGTAAGTTGGTACAATCGGTGGCATTACTATATTCAGTATTTTAAGAGATACCATACTCGTCTCGTCTGACTTTCTTTTTCAATTGCTCTTGAACAATGAAATGGAATAGAGTTCCCCTATTTTTACCGGGAGTACATACACAAATTGTATTCGTTTATTGTACGATACACAATGAACTTAACATAATTACCTCGACAGAATACCTCTCAGGTTAAACCATACCCTTTCTAGCCTCGACTTTGTTTGTGTATCCTCAATGACTAATTGGAAACAATCTATCTATTCTCATGCAAATTGCACATTGAATTTTTGATGTATGCGTTCTAGTCTCAATCCAAGAAAGAAGAAGAGATACTAATAAAATAAAAGACCAAGCAACGCCCCTTTTTAGTAAATTTGTTGGAATATTAGATCTTTTCCACTTAAGACCCGTCCTTTTTTCCATCTCACTTCTACTGTTTGGATCTGTGTGACCCATAGAATACCGGTCATATAATATCTCATAATTGTATGTATAAGTATAAGGAAAGAGAATTGTATAAGGAAGACAGTAGGTTATGGAAAAGAAAAAAAGTGGAAAAAAGGATGAAAAATTCAATGGAATTCCTGATCCGATAAAGAATCCCATTTCGGATTTAGTATGGATAAAATAAAAGATTTTCCTATGTTATACTATTCAATTCTCGACGATGAATCGATTTGATAGATCAGATATTGTTATTCATAATATTGATCCGATTCAGTATCATCAGAATGAAATTCATCCCATTGAATTGACAGGAGTAAAATTTATTATCTCTATGGGATTAGATCCCGAGTTATTGCGAAGTAAAAAAACAATGAGATTATGGAAGTCAATATTCTCGCATTTATTGCTACTGCACTGTTCATTCTAGTTCCTACTGCTTTTTTACTTATCATCTACGTAAAAACAGTCAGTCAAAATGATTAATTTAACTGAAACTTGGATTATTAGTTCTTATCAATGATTGAAGAAATGAAAGAAAGGGATTAAAACTCCAAGTTTTAAATGAAATGAAATGGCTGGAATCATAAGTATCTGAGATAGTGTGGTAGAAAGAACTATATATAAATAATATAGTTCTTTCTACCACACTAGATAGTATTGTATACTATATTTTTATCATATAAATATATTATCATATAAATAGTATGATCATATAAATTTGATCATATAAATTTGATCATATAAAGTTGTATACAGATATGGTTTTATATAGATATAGATCAATGTACAATATGTACATGTATTAGATGTACATATATTAGATTAGATGTACATCTAATACATATACATCGAAATAGCAGTCTAATTCTATTTCTTTTTTTCTTTTTTTTTTTTTTAGTTTCGCAAAACGATCAATTAAACGATTGATACAATTCGATCACTCAATCGATTATTCAAGATCACTCAATCGATTATTCAATTAGTAGTTCCCCTATAGTCCACTTCTTCCCCATACTACGAGTGAGAGGGAAAATGTAAAGACTACCATTAAAGCAGCCCAAGTGAGACTTACTATATCCATGTGAATTATGTCTCCTATCTCTATGAAGGAATTATTTCATTATTGATTATTGATCAATAATCATAGTGGAATCAATGGTGGAGAGTCAAAAGAAAATAGGATTCTGACTTAAGGCTATTGATGAACTAATCCAATGAATCTACTCGTAACAAGTTTCTATATTATAAAATTTCTGGTAGAATCGGGAAGCATTAAGCACAAATACGATACACACACCTTTTATTTGTAAATAGCAAAGGAATGCTCCTAATGGAACATGTAGAAATAGTAAGACCTATTGTTTGTTACCTTTCTTTCATAAGCAAAAGACGTCAAAATATACCATCAAGATAGATAACTATCTATCAGATACCTCTATTTTATTTGATCTAAGGCTTACGTCTTTCTTTCTGTGAAAGAATGGAATGGGAAGACACCACCACCATTATTACATACATTTTTTTTTGTAATCCCCTACACGGGCAAAGAATTTTTTTTTTTTTCAACTTTTCTTTTTACTCTATAAATAAGAGCCGCCCAACCATGTTAATTGAATGTTTGAGTACTCAAAGCCTCTCGTGAGTCTGGATACAAAGTATCTTCAGTCCTTTCCACAACTTCTAAATTGATTTCCCATCAGCCTATTCTGTTCAATCTAATTCCAGACAGAGTCAGTAGACACTATTTTAGTATTTAATATAGGTAGTGTAAGATAATTAGGAAGTCTTGATAGTCTTTCGTATAATCTCTTCTTCAATCCTAGGAGCAAAAATGGAGTGTCCTTTAGGAACCTTTGGATACTAAGATTTCCGACCTCTTACTTTCGTAGTTCTGAATCCCAGAATTGACTCTCACTATTTATTTGATTCAATTGATATCATAAATCAAATAAATGTCCGAATCAATCATTAATAAGTAAGGGTTACTTCATCCCTATTGGGACCGGTTTGGACCGGTACCCAGATTTTGAGAAAAAAAAAATTTACAGTTCTTTTTTATAGAATTATGGATTCTAAAAATCAAGTATCGACAGGCCTAGTCGTTTGCCTCTGCTTCTTGCGGGGCAAGAATTTGTCGAGTTAGATCAGCAGAATAAGAAATTTCAAGTCTTTTGTTGATCAGGCGACACCCGGATTTGAACTGGGGATAAAGGATTTGCAGTCCCCCGCCTTACCACTTGGCCATGCCGCCAAATCTGATCCAAAATGGATAATATTTTTATCCACCCATATTCTATTACTAATTTTTTTTGATCTTGAATCCCATTGTACTTATCCCTTTTAAAAAATTAATCCCTATTTTTTATTGGATCCAGTTTATATTATTCTCTTCGATTGATTGTATCTCAAAAGACACACTGCTTAAAAACTTCCCTTCTCCTTCTATTGAAAAGAGAAAAAATAGATTTCCGGTCACAGACCGAAAAATTC